ACGATTCGATAGACGGCTCATTGGGATAGATATAGATGAACAATACCCCCCCTGGAACCGTATAGGAAGTTTTCTCCTCGTACGGCTCGAGAAAAAAGATTAAATTTGAAGTTTTGTCTCTGTATCTAATTCTAATAAATTAAATGACAAAAAGGCCTATAAAATAAATTAGACTACGATTTCAGTCTTTTTTCTTCCTGAAGGAAGAAAAAGAAAACGCGCGTACTCATAACTCAAGTCGGATAACTCTCAAATAGCTCAAAGGAAAATCTTTAATCAATTTCATTTTTGAGTAGTCTTTATTCCCTTTCGTTTATCCCGGTTAAACTATTTCAAATTCTGTTTGGATTCTTTAATCGGATTCAGTTATTGAGACTATCGAGAAAATTAACAACTTTAAAGGGTGTTTCCTTGTTTTTAAACCCTTTATTCCTATTTTTAATCATTGGGTTTAGACATTACTTCGGTGCTTCTTAATCCTTTCAAAGTGGTAGCAACATACCCCTTTTTGATTTCTTTCTATCAAAGAATCCTATGGATGGTTGATTCTAGCATGATACACGTTGAATCAAAAAATTTTGATCAATTTCAACAAGTTTTGCTTTTGGATTGGAAACTTGCTCGAATTGGATCCTTTCGATTTTTCATATATTTACGAAGTTGTTCCAGTTGATTGGCATTAACCCTAGATTCTTGCCCCTGAGAAATGAATTAATACTTTCTGTTCGAGCTCCATCATGCACTATTTACAACCCGACAAAAAACGAGGGGTTCAAGTGTAACAGAACAAACAATGTCGAACCAAGAGCACCTCATTCCTAGATAAATCGAAAGTGGTGGATGTAAAAATCCACAACGGGTCGTGTCCTTCAAGTCGCACGTTGCTTTCTACCACATCGTTTCAAACGAAGTTTTACCATAACATTCCTCTAATTTGGAACCGGTATGGAATTGATTCAATTATGGAATCATGAATAGTCATCAGTTCAGCTGTCCATAGACACCGCAATCTACACTTTTTCTTCTATATATGATACATGAAACAAGATTTTTATGAAAAAATCTTAGCAAGACAATATATTTAACATACTATATAGACTAATAAGATATGATATATAGATAATAGAAAGAAACAAGAAATATATATATATGTAAATACTATAAATAATATATAAAATATAAATAAATAAGTTTTTGAATCTGCCTAAATGAAATTAACTATTTAAATTAAACATCATTGTTTAATTTGATTGGATTTGAAAAAAATCGGACAACAAGCATCGCCTTTGATCTTCCTATAAAAGTCAGTCTTTCTTTTTGAATTGACTCATCACTAATTTCAAATAAAAATTTGAAATAGATCAAAGAAAAAGAAATCCATTTTTTTTTCATGAGATATATAAATATAAAAAATAATGTAAGTTAAGATTTTAATTTTGATTCTTTTAATCAGATTACGAAAATCAAAATCGAAAAAAATAGGTAAAGTTTCTTGTATCTATCAGATAAACTGAACAGTTGTCACTGTTTGTTATAGATATTTTAGAAATACTATTCTATAGAATATGGAAATTTATCATTTGTTAATGATATTCGAACAGACACAGCTGTTTAAATTAATAATCAATATAGATTAACCCCTATCCACCCCTGCACTTCTTTTTTATATTATGATATGGTTTATATGATATGGAAATAATGGAGTATAAAAAAAGGATCCGCGCTGGGACGGAAGGATTCGAACCTCCGAATAGCGAGACCAAAACCCGCTGCCTTACCACTTGGCCACGCCCCATTTCGATTTCTAATCGACACTAAAAAACAATAATATTGTTGTTGGTTGTTTGTCAACTCCAGCCGATATAAATATCTAGATAGATTCTATATCTATAGAATATAGATCTTCTATATCTATAGAATAATAGAATAGATCGGTACTAGGATTTTGATACATATAGATACAGAATTCAACTTAATTTATTGATCATTACATAGAATTCAATTAAGATATTGTATGAAAGTATGGTTTCTTCTATTCTCCTTTGAGAATTGGAGAATTTTTGGTTGGGCGGATTCAAAGAAAAAGACGGATTTTTTGTTTACCTTACTTACTTTCTTTTTCCTTATATCAAAAACGCAACCAAAATGCAATTATCTCCAAGAACAAAATGTCTGTTATGCTTAATATCGTTAGTTTGATCTGTATTTGTATTAATTCGCCCCTTTATTCGAGTAGTTTTTTCTTCGGCAAATTGCCCGAAGCCTATGCTTTTTTGAATCCAATCGTAGATGTTATGCCAGTCATACCTCTGTTTTTTTTTCTCTTAGCTTTTGTTTGGCAGGCTGCTGTAAGTTTTCGATAAGATCCTGAATAATAATATACGAGAAAATGCATGATTTCCTCGAGAAAAAAAATTCTAACAATTGATAAAATCAGATAAGTTTTAGAGTGGGAACCCTCGATTCTTACATTGAAATTCGTGTATAGTCGCCATAAATA